TACTACGCCTGAGAAAAACTTAGTGTAAGACAATGGTATCGGCCAAATAAATAGTAGTTAATAAAGAAAATACATAGGCTTGAATAACCGCCACCGCGGCCTCTAGTAAACTTATAAAAACCATAATTAAAATAGGAAAAATATTTAAAACCCCCGCCGTAGTTAACATATTAAAACCAAACCCAGCTAAAATGGCAAATAATAAATGGCCAGCTGATAAGTTTGCGGCGAGACGGACCCCCAAAGAGATAGCCCTAGATATATAGCTTACTGTTTCAATTATTACCAAAAGGGGGGCTAAGCCTAAAGGAGCCCCGGCTGGCATTAGAATGCTTAAAAAGTTCCACTTAAACTTTCAAAGTCCAGCTAAAGTGACACCAATTACAATTGAAAATGATAAGCCTAACGTAACGACTACATGAACTGTTACGGTAAAGACATAGGGAAATAAGCCTAAAATATTTAAGAATACTATAAAAATAAAGAGGGAAAAAACAAAGGGGAAGTACTGGGTCCCCGAATTATCTTTTACTAACCCATGGAAGTGATCATAAATCAACTCCATGGTTGCTTGCCATCGGTTAGGGATTAATCGGTCTCCCTTTAACAATATCAAAGCTACAGCCACAGCCAACATCATCATCATTGACGAGTTAGTGACGGCGATTAAATCCACTACTTTAAATTGATCAAAATAAGCAGCACCCATCTTAATTATAGCCCCCTAAAAGGGGTTAATATGTTAAATTTTATCTTGATTCCATAACGAAGCTGGCCCCTTGTTTAAGTCAGATGTTTTAGGGGCCCCTGTCCAACCTACCCCAACTGATCTTCTGATTAGAAAATTAGTTTTAATAACGGGTAAGACGGAAATTACCAAAAAAGAGAATAATAAAAATAAAGCGATTAAGGTTCATCTATATTGAGTTAAATAAGTAGCAATTTCCAATTGGGGCATCTTTATTCCTTTTTTTCTTGCAACTTAACCTCTAAGTCAATTAAGAGATTTGATAGCGATCGTTCCTTTTATTCGATAATAGGCCACCATAATTGCCAGCCCAATAGAAGACTCCGCCGCGGCGACCGTCAATAACATAATTGTAAAAACTTGTTCGATTAGAGCATCTGTAACAATAGAATTTATTAAAAATAGAAAAGAGGCGGCTAACAAAATTAATTCTATTGACATTAACATAATTATAAGATGTCCTCTATTCAGCACAATTCCTAACACCCCCAACAATAATAATAAAATAGCTACTATCATATATCTATAGTACATTATTAAATTAGCTCGATCTTACGATCTGTCGGCGAAACGCCCGAATAATAAATTAATTCTTAAGTAACCCTAATATTTTTATGCCTCCCCATAAGAAATATCAGAGGAGGATAACTCTCCCCCTTCCTTTAAAAGAGTGTCATCTTCTTTATTTAACCTAATACTGCTGGAGAATCGTAACTCTTTTAGGGCCCAGCTGGGCCTCGCCCAAACTTCTGGGGCGAGACTAAGAGGTTGATTTTTAAAAGATTTTTATTCAAAAATTTTTTTAATCTTTTAATTTGTTAAGATCGATAAGGCCCATAAACAAAAGGTAATTCATTATAAGTATGAGATAAAGGAGGGGACGGTTGAACCCATTCTAAAGAGGCCCAACTAGACCCAGTGTTCTCTACTCAATTAATAAATTTTATCTCTCGAACATAGGCATCATATACTATATATACAAACCATAGTACACCCACAATTGAAATGGTCGACCCTAAGGAACTAACAAGATTCCAACCCGCGAAACCATCGACAAAGTCAGAATATCGCCTTGGAAACCCCGCCAGGCCTAAGAAATGTTGAGGGAAAAATGTCAAATTAACCCCAATAAACATCAACCAGAAGTGGATTTTACCATAAAGCTCATTGTAACAATAGCCAGTTATTTTCCCAAACCAATAATAGAATCCACCAAATATAGCAAAAACAGCCCCCATTGATAGAACATAATGAAAATGGGCTACAACATAATAGGTGTCATGTAAAACAACATCTAACGAACTATTAGCTAAAATGACCCCGGTTAAACCCCCTATTGTAAAAAGAAAGACAAACCCTATGGCCCAAAGCATAGGTGTATCTAGCCTAATAGCCCCACCATAAATGGTGGCTAATCAACTAAACACCTTTATCCCAGTTGGAACAGCTATAATCATAGTCGCTGCAGTGAAATAAGCCCTTGTGTCCACATCCATTCCACTAATGTGTTTAAAAACGTTTCAATAAGCGAAGCGTTTTCCAGCCGAGGCTTTCGCCGCGGTTCGGACTGTATCTTAATCCTGACTTATAATTAATTAACTCTAATACCCGACACCATTTCAAAAAATCAACCCGTTTCTTTGTTCGTAACGAATGTTTTTTAAGAAGACGTATAGCTCGAATTAAAGCCTTTTTCTCTCTCACCTCTCATATGAAAGTGTGATCCTTTTCATTTTTTCTTATGCTTCCCCCTAATTTATCCAAAAATGGTCTTAAGGCAAACCCCTCCGCCTGTAATATAGCTAAGGAAAAACTTATATCCTTTTGGTCTGGGGTATTAGGGTTATGTTTTAAAGAAACAAGGAAGGCTCCTTTCCCATCCATTAATCCTGTTAACCAAGCTCCGCCACTCGAACATTCAAGCGGGCAAATATCAACTAAGACCTTCCTGTTTGCAACATAATATTTCCCAACCATGGAAAGTTTAACATGGCCATACCCTAATAAACATTTTATGTGATAAAGAACTTGGGTGTCTTTAAGAGGGCGAGAAATGGAAAGAGAAAGACATTCCGCGCCATGAGGTTTTCGAACTATTCCTAAGTGGCCCTGGATTTCAATAAACCCAATTAACCATTGTCAGGATTTCTCGCGCGCAGTCTCTGAGGATCTTAAAATTTGAGTCGTTGTAGTAAACAATTTAATCCCAATTTTAATTTCCGGCTAGTAAACCCCATAAAAATAAGATTTTAGCTGCCTTAACCTTAGACGAGCACCTATTTTTAAAAAGGGTTTTTCCAGCATATAGCGAGATAATAAACGAAGACATTGCTGCCTTCGGCGGCTGAAATTTACCGTAAACATGTGATGTGCCCACACAATAAAGCCTAATATTCCAATAGATAACATGGCATATACCATACCTAAATATCCAAAAATTTGATTTTTAGCAGAAAAGGTTGGTATAATTTGAGATATCATTCCAAATCCTGGAAGAATTAAAATATAAACCTCCGGATGCCCAAAAAACCAAAATAAATGTTGGAATAAGATGGGGTCTCCACCCCCTGCTGGGTCAAAGAAAGTTGTATTAAAATTCCTATCTGTTAAAAGCATGGTTATTCCACCCGCTAAAACTGGTAGGGAAAGTAATAATAAAAAGGCAGTGATTAAAATGGACCACACAAATAATGGGAGTCTATCCATCGTTAATCCCGGGGCTCTCATATTAAATATGGTTGTTATAAAATTCATTGCCCCTAATATAGAAGACGCACCCGCTAAATGAAGGCTAAAGATGGCCATGTCGACCGCCCCTCCCGAGTGCGTTTGAATACCAGAAAGAGGAGGATAAACTGTCCACCCAGTTCCTACTCCTTGCTCAACAAAGGCAGAGCCTAATAATAGTATAAGCGCAGGAGGAAGTAACCAAAAACTAATATTGTTTAATCGTGGAAAGGCCATATCAGGGGCGCCAATATATAGTGGTACTAACCAATTACCAAACCCTCCTATCATTACTGGCATTACTAGGAAAAAAATCATAATAAAGGCGTGCGCCGTCACTATGACATTATAAAGATGGTCGTCCCCTAACATAGTCCCAGGGGCAGACAACTCCAATCTTATTAACATACTTAAAGCTGTGCCTATCATACCGGATCCTATTCCAAACACTAAATATAAAGTTCCGATATCTTTGTGATTAGTGGAAAATACTCAACGAGTTAAAAATTTATTCATAACTCAAAATAAGGTAAACCTAAAAAAACAATTACCAAGACATAGACTTGGATAGATAAATATTATTTATATTAACTTCCTCACCAATATATACAAATATATAAAAATAATCACACCACATCTACGAAGTGCCAATACCAACTGGCAGCTTCAAAACCGAGATGATGATGACGAGTAAACTGGTGATAAATTAACCTAACTAAACAAACAGCTAAGAACGTTGTTCCTATTATAACATGCAAACCATGAAAGCCCGTAGCTACGAAAAAAGTAGAACCATAGACTGAATCTGAAATGGCGAAAGGGGCTTCATAATACTCCATTGCTTGTAGGCCCGTAAAGATAAGACCTAATATAACAGTCGCGGTTAAACCATTTATAGTCTCAGTTTTTTTTCCACTGATTAGAGCGTGGTGCGCCCAAGTGACGGTGGCTCCCGAGCTTAATAGAACAGCTGTATTTAAAAGAGGCACTGAAAAAGGATTTAATGGATTTATTCCTTGGGGCGGCCAAACTGCACCTAGCTCCACGTTAGGGGCGATGCTGCTATGAAAAAAAGCCCAAAAAAAGGAAAAGAAAAACAAGACTTCAGAAAGAATAAATAAAAGCATTCCATATTTTAAGCCTTGTTTTACAACCATGGTGTGAAGACCTTGAAAAGTAGCTTCTCTTATAACATCTCTCCATCAAACTAACATAGTTAGACCAAGGGTTATGGCCCCCATTAACAAAACTCAACTTTGGCTATAATGAAAATATACGACACTACCTACAGTTATAAAAAGAGCTCCGCAAGCTCCTATGTAGGGCCAAGGACTGGGATCTACTAAATGATAAGGATGATAAACAGTAGACTTCATTTACTTACTTTAAAACTAGATTTATACACTTTTAATTCTTACCCAAGGAGCCCCTTTTAACGGGGCTCCTGCATAATTATAATTTTACTTTACATCAAACAGTCCAATATAATTTTCACACTTAAGAGGCAATCAGTGATTAACTATGAGGCCTCGGACTAGGGGGCCAATGGATCGATCGTAACTTGTAAAAATAAGAGAATCGCTAATTCTTCGGTCCTTTCGTACTAGAAGATAATTATATTGATGTTTCTTCATATTGTAGATAGAAACCAAGCTGTGTTGCCACGCTTTTAACTCAAATCATGTACGGCTTTAATGGACGAACAGACCAACCCTTGGGGGCGGCTGCACCCCAGGGTGCCGCAATTCAACATCGAGGTCGCAAACATCGTCGTCGATGAAAACTCTCTAACGATATAACGCTGTTATCCCCATGGTAGCTTTTATTCGTTGATCGTCAACTATTCCACACTAAGATGACGGGTCACTATAGTCCACGTCCCTAAGGACGTGTCTGCTCGAGACGTCCCCCTTGCAGTCAGGCCACCGGCTATTAACTACGGACCTTAAGCTCACCTTCGTTACCTTTTAAAAGGTGGTCGCCCCAACCAAACTATCCAACTTACACTATCCCTGTAATGTTAGCTCTCTTAAAATAAAAGAGTGGTGTTTCATTAACCAGAAACGGGTCCCACATTATCTAAACTCTTTATTTAAGTCAAATTATTTTGAGCCATGCAAGTCTTTAGTAAAGCTCAATGGGGTCTTTTCGTCTTACAATATGGACGTAGCATCTTCACTACGAATTCAATTTCATGGAGAGTCCTCTTAAGACAGTGGGGCCTTCGTGACGCCATTCATACCGGCCAACAATTAATTGGCTATTGATTACGCTACATTATCACGGTCAGTGTTACCGCGGCCATTCAATTGTCCTTATGAAGTTGACCTTAGCCAACTCTTTTAGATACAACCATTGGGCAGGCCTCACCCTCCATACTTCAGCATTTAGCTTTAGCAGAGAGCTATGTTTTTGGTAAACAGTCGAAGCCCAAATTTGGCCGAGTTCCTTAAGAGAAGTTCTCTCCTCACTTCACCCCACTTGCGTTAGATTAGTACAGTAAAAATTTATAAATCTTTCCTGGCACTTCGTGCGTTTTTTATAAGACCCATTGACGCAACCAGAGGGTTACTATCTTAGGGGCTGTATAACCCAATTTATAATTGAAGCCTTGGGGGAGTGATCCAACGATTTTTTACTCATGTTCGCATTATCACTTCTGATGGTTGGGCTCTCGCCGAACCAATATTACAGTCCGTTCTGCTACCGAGCAAATAATACTTTGCCCTCAGAGTTTCAGCTCAACTTTAGCCACTATAATTTTAGGGATAAAAGAATTTCTTGAGTGAACTTTTACGTCATCTTTCAAAGATGGCTGGTTCCAAGCCTACTTCCTCATTGTCTAAATTCCACATCCCTTTCACACTTGATAAAAAACTTTGATCTGTGGCTTTAACTTCTGATTAGGGCTTACCCCTTTTGACAATTGACCTTATCGCCCACTGTCTGTCTATCCACCTTAATTTTTTACATTCAGAGTTAATCACTCTCCGAGCGATTGAGCTTTATCATATAAAATTAAGTTACTTGGACGCACTACTTCAATAGTTTTCGCAGAAAACCAGCTATCTCCAAGTTTGATTAGTCTTTCACCCCTAGCCACAGGTCATCCGAGATTTTTGCTACAATCAACGGTTCGTTCCTTTGAACTACCCAGGGCTAGGTCACTTGGTTTCGGGTAATTTGACTTGAAGAGGAGATTTCCCCTTGATTTCACTACACCTTCGTCTCTAAACTTAAGTTTGCCAAATTTTTCCTTGCGAACCCATTATACAAAAGGTACGACATAATATGTCTGCTTAAGGGAACTTATTTTAAGATCTTTTCAAGTCTCTTTCAGCCTTCCTTCACAGTACTCTCTCTTTCGGTGTGCACTAACATTTAGTCTTAGATGTGTAGACACCTATCTTCCATTACTAACTCATTGAGGACTTTTCCGCTTTCGCTCGCCGCTACTCACGGAAGCTCGTTTGATTTCTCTGTGCCAATCGGCTCTGGTACTTAGATGTTTCAGTTTCCAGTTTATTTCTCTGCGTTTCCGCGAAGATATCCGAGTTCAAAACTTCTCCCTCGTCTTTTCGGGCTTTCCGTCTTATTAGTGCACCCTAGCTCGCCATTCGTTCCTCTTTTTAATTTAATTGATTGTAGAGGCAGGAATTGAACCTGCATCTCCAGATGATGAGTCTGGTGACTTACCATTAGTCGACTCTACGAAATCTTTTGATCATGAGTTGCCCCTAACTGGGCCACTTTTAACTAAAAAGTAAAAATTTTGACAAAATTCATTGTTTTCACAAACTAACCCTGAGAAGAGAGTGGATAGGGCCCCTTCTATGGGGCCCCGCTCGCAAGATAATATTCACTAATTATCGCTTATAATTATATCCCATTAATAATAACCTATAAAATAAAGAAGTAAATAATATTAATAGTTAAATTTAAAATAACTTAATTAGATGGCTCCAGCTTACCACTCCCCCTTTGGAAATAGCAAGCGGTTTTCAATATATCCTAATAAGGGGGTTAATATTAAAAAGTAAGAGAAATAAAAAACAGAGGCCAATTGTCCCACCAGAATAAAGGGCTCTTCAACAGGCTGAGACCCTATCCAAGTAAGCAACAAGAAATCTGCAATTAAAAACCAAAAGGCAATTTGACCTAGCGGCCGGAAGGTTAATCCTCTAAATCGGCTACTGTGAAGCCAGGGGAGTACAAATAATACTAAAAGGCTAGCAAACATGGCTACTACCCCTCCCAATTTATTAGGAATAGAACGTAAGATGGCGTAGGCAAATAAAAAATATCACTCTGGTTGAATGTGCACTGGAGTTACCAAGGGATTAGCTTGAATAAAATTCTCAGGATCTCCTAATAAATTAGGGGCCAAGTACACAAGAGAACCAAAAAACACTGCGAACGCCACTATGCCATACCAATCTTTTGATGTGTAATAAACATGGAAAGACACTTTATCAAGGTCCGATCTTACCCCAATAGGATTATTAGAGCCATCAACATGTAAACAAATTAAATGAACGGCCGCTAAAGCCGCTAAAAGAAAAGGAAATAAGTAATGAAGGCTGAAAAAGCGATTAAGTGTAGCATTAGACACACTAAATCCTCCCCACACCCATTGAACAATATCTGTGCCCACATAAGGAATTGCAGATAATAAATTAGTAATAACTGTCGCGCCCCAAAAGGACATTTGTCCCCAAGGTAAAACGTATCCAATGAAAGCCGTTGCCATTGTCAATATTAATAAAACAACACCAACATTCCAAACTTCAACTCTAGCATAACTTCCATAGTATAGCCCTCGACCAATATGAATGTAAAGACATAAAAAAAACATAGAGGCCCCATTGGCGTGAAAGTATCTTAATAAAAACCCATAATTAACATCACGCATAATATGGTCCACTGAAGCGAAAGCTAAACTTACATCTGCACAATAATGCATTGCCAAAAATATACCTGTAGCAATTTGTATAACTAAACACACCCCCAATAAAGAACCGAAGTTCCACATATAACTAAGATTGGCGGGGGCCGGTAAATCAATAATTAATCCATTCACAATGGATAAGATGGGATTTTGTTTTCTTAATTGCACCATTAACTAAAATGTTCTTCTTAATCTAAATTAGACCTGAGCACGACTAGTTTGAGAGAAGATGTCTTGTTTCTTAGCAGTAGGGCCTACTTCTATCCCAATTTCTTGGGTAAGCACTATTGCCCCAACCATGGCTACTAATAGTATAAAACTGGCTAAAATAAAGAGGTAATAACAATCGGTGTACAATATTCGCCCAATTGCCTCAATATTATGATATTTTTTTAGAAACCAAGGATTAGCTAGGTCCCACGCGCCCAATAGGCCTCTATAAACATAAGGGCCGCCCATGATGAGCCAACTTGAAGCGATAGCCTCAAAAAAAAGGGTTCCAACGGCCAGTCCTATTGGAACATAGTTTGTCATATCTGCCTCTCCCCCCTGTCGAAAGGCTGGAGAAAAGTCTGTTAAATTTAACATCATTATCACAAACAAAAATAGGATGGCTATTGCTCCCACATATATTATTATAAACATCAAAGCAATAAAATCTACCCCCAATAAGATGAAGAGGGCTGCAGAACTTGTAAAGGCAACTACTAGCCAAAAGACTGAGTGGACAGGATTAAGCGCAGATATAACCATTATTCCAGAAGCAACAGTCCCAAATGATAAGGTAAAAAAACACATTGTAATCATTTGATTAAGCCCCTCCAGGGATAAACATTATAGCATTTTTAATAGGATCGATGATTAGAGAAGGCAAAATTCCTAAAATGAAAATTAGTATAACCAAAGGAGATATAGCTAAAAGCTCACGCCTGTTTAAATCTCTTGTAAAAAGAAGATAGTTTGAGGCGGCCCCAAAGCTGACACGATTATACAAATAAAGAGAATATGCAGCCGACCAAACCATCCCGGTGGCAGCTAATACACCAATCACTAAATTATACTCAAAAGCAGCCAACAACGAAAAAAATTCTCCAACAAAATTACAACTAAGCGGGAAAGCCATGTTGGTTAGTGTTAAAACCAAAAATAGACTAACAAAGATGGGCATGGAAAAAGTTACTCCGCGATAGTACTTTATAAGGCGAGTGTGGTGGCGCTCATATAAATAAGTAACAGCAATAAAAAGGGCTGAGCTCACAAGGCCGTGCGCCAACATCATAAAAACAGCCGCTACTAATCCTTCAATCGTATGAGTAAATAAGCCTAAAGTTACAAGCCCCATGTGTGCCACCGAAGAATAAGCAATAAGTCTTTTTAAGTCAACTTGACGGCAAGTTGTTAAGCTTCCATAAATTATGGCTATAACACTTAACATAATAACAAAGGGAGCAAAATATTCGGTGGCCGCCGGTAGAATTGGCCAAGTAAACCTTAAAAACCCATACCCCCCTAACTTTAATAGTATCCCGGCTAAAATAACCGAGCCTGAAACTGGGGCCTCCACGTGGGCTTGGGGTAATCAAATATGGAATGGAACCTGAGGGATTTTAACTGCCAAACTTAAGAAAAACCCGGCAAAAATCCATTTTTGAGTGGAAATGGGCAATTCTATGTTTAACAGGACCTGATAGTCGGTTGTACCCACACTACTATATAATTGAAATATCCCCAAAAGCATAAAGACTGACCCAACAAAAGTGTAAAAGAAAAAATAATAAGAAGCTCGTACTTTTTCTTCTCTCGAACCTCACACCCCGATCAAAAGGAACATGGGGATTAATATTCCTTCAAATAATATATAAAACAATAACAGGTCCAGCGCTGAAAAAACTCCCATTAGTAAAACCTCTAAAAATAAAAGACATAATAAAAATTCTTTTAATAAAAATTTTATTGAGTTTCAACTAATCAAAATACATATTGGGATTAATAGCGCAGTTAAAATTAAAAAAAATAAAGAAATTCCGTCAACAGCTAAAAAAAGGGGGCCCCATTTAAAATTTAAAGCCGGGGGGACTATCCACTCTGTTTGATTTATGGTTTGAAATTGGCCCTCCAAATCAAAGGCCGCCCATAAAATTAAAGTGGCAGTCAAGGTTGCTAAAGATCATTCTAGAGCGGCTCTCTTTAATTTTACATCATTATCTCTCGGAATTCTCATTACATTAATTATTCCCAAAAAAAGTAAAAGGAAAATTAAACCTAATCAATTTTTCATCTCTTGAAGAAAAGCTTATAAATCAAGTACTAATATCGGTACTTATGGACTTACTTGACAGGGCTCCTCCAATTTTAAGATTTGTTGGCGAAGCGACCTAACCAGAAATAATTTCTTAGGTAAATATAAAACTTTACGTGTAAGTTCATAAGAAGTATTAGGAGAGTGGGTTCTTCCCCCGTATAACCAGAGTCTTACAGCCACCGAAGGCTGAATATATCCTCTACTAAATAACTCTTCCCGCGGGAGCTTAATCACAGGGGGTAATTGGTCACACTGGCCTAACTCTTCTTTATTGAAGTTTTTCAAAAAAGTCTCGAAGTTCTTCAGGATCCCTTGGCTACCCTGGCCCTGCCCTTTCGTTTGATAGACTGACATATCATGAAAAATGTTTGATTCTGTAAGCTTCTTTGTTAAATTTAATGCCCCTGAATGATCATAGTCGTCAGTGAAATCTAACGGGTTTCCAGTTATGACTCCTTTATAAAAAAGTGGGGGCCCCCAAACCCAATTTAGAGGTATATCCAAGATATTTTGATTCGTAGGCATGAAAAACCCGCTTGGGGGTGTCAAGAACATGAAAAATTGCGGGCTAACAAAATTAATCCTATCGGGCGTTAACTCCAGCCTAGGACTCCACGACGAGGGGGTGATTCCTACCTTTACTTCGACAGGAAAAGATAGGAGAGACTCATCCGCCAAGGTTATATTTAACACCCCCTCTCCAGGATGATGGTGGGGTATTATAACATTTTCTACCTTCTTCCCCAAAAATTGGGAGAAGGAGTCTATTGAGGGGTTCGATCCTTGGAGGGGGGTCCAACGTTCTATCAACCACGAATTTGGACGGGGCCCCTGATGCAAATTTAAATCTTCGTGAACGAAATCAGGGTTATCGAAGGTGATGGGCTCGGGGGGGGAATTATCTCAAAGTTCCTGCAGGCCCAACGCCTTAGTCTCTCTAAGGTTAGAAAGCGCTATCTCAATTTGTCTTTCCCCAAACATAAGCTCTATGTTGGACTCGAAGACTTTAATATCTGTAAGCTGCGAGGTATTGAAGGGGCCCATGGGAGTTATACTATTTATGCCTATCCTAGTACATTCATCATAGGTAGTAAGGACTAACCAATCGTTATATAGGTGTAAGCCAAATAGTTTCTTTTGATACAAGCCGCTACTTTGGAACTTATTTTCCACTAAGGCTAACTTCCACAAGTGGGCCTCAAAAAAGTTTGATAAAAATCAGAGAGGCTCACAATGCCAATCCTTTAATAGATCTCTAAAATTCTCAATTACGCTGGGTTTGAAAGGAAACAGCCCCGTGCTCTCTAGTTTAGAAATTAAAGAATCTATTTCAATTTGAGCCAGAGAGGCCCGGCTGGGAAACCCGGTGGTGAGCCCTTTAACCTCTAAAAGGTGTGTCATATTTTCAAAAGGAGTCTGGGCAAAACCTTCTACTATAGACAGAACACCAACTGAGTAAATCCAGCTGGGCCTCGCCCAAACTTCTGGGGCGAGTTTAAATGAGGACGCCTCGCTTTGTGCAAAGGACATCGACAGGCTGAAGGGCTCAGGCCCAATTTGATTATACGGAAGGAACTTAAAAAATGTTTCCTCCCAATAAAATATAACTATCGTCCCCGTTCACATTAAAAGGAGGGCTGATCAATAGATTAATATTAATCATCTAATACCTTTAACTTTTTTATAAAGAGCAACCCTAAACATTATAAGAAAAAAGAGAATAAAGATAGTTAGTAAATAGTAACCCTTCAATAAATTCATTAAAACAGAAATAATTAATAAACTAAAAGAAAGCCAAGGATAATGCGTTAATAGAACAGCTAAACTCAAAAGCGTGACTTTCACACAAATAAAATTATCACCGCCTGATTTAACAACTAAAAAAAATAAATAGCTTATAATAATTACACTAAATCATTTTCTTTTAATTAAATTTTTTAAGGTTAATTGACTCATCTTTTATTTTTTTTAGGCCCCTTGTAAGACCCAATTGATATATTTGTCTAAAGAAACCGCTTCAATTACGATAGGCATAAAGGAGTGATTAGCCCCACAAATCTCTGAACATTGGCCATAAAAAATCCCAGGTCTTTTTATAAAAAACCCAGTTTGATTTAAGCGGCCTGGAACTGCGTCCATCTTAACAGCAAGCGCCGGGACTGCAAATGAGTGTAATACATCGGCCCCAGTCACTAAAACTCGGACGTGTGTATTAATAGGAACAACTAATCTATTATCTACCTCTAATAATCTAAAGTCGCCCTTATTTAAATCGGATGTTGGTACCATGTAGGAGTCAAATTCCAAAGTTTCTGTTTGATAATCCGAATACTCGTAGAACCAATACCATTGATGGCCTATGGCTTTTATAGTTAAACCAGGGTCCATAACTTCATCCATTAAATACAATAATTTTAAAGAAGGGAGCGCAATAAGAACTAAAATCACAGCCGGAACTATAGTCCAAATTATTTCTAATAAAGTACCATCAACTAAATATCTATGGTAAGCTTTACCACTTAGGGCTTTTAGAATCAACCACAATACTGTTGTAATAATTATGATTAATATAAACATAACTTGATCATGAAAAAAAATTATCTCCTCCATCACCGGGTGGGCAGCATCTTGTAAGCTTAATTGTCACGGCTCCGGCAAATCATAACCAAATTGGTTAATAATTAGTCAATTATTTAATAAGTTTTTCATCGCCTTGAATAAAGGGAATTGATTTTAACCACAATACTGTTGTAATAATTATGATTAATATAAACATAACTTGATCATGAAAAAAAATTATCTCCTCCATCACCGGGTGGGCAGCATCTTGTAAGCTTAATTGTCACGGCTCCGGCAAATCATAACCAAATTGGTTAATAATTAGTCAATTATTTAATAAGTTTTTCATCGCCTTGAATAAAGGGAATTGATTTTATAGCCCTCCTTAGAAAGAAGGCCGGACAAGGGAAGGTTCCCCTTCCCTCACCATGTTACGACTTGCTTTACCTCGTAGGCATTCATAATCACCGAAGACATCAGAATAACCATTCTAAGTAAAGGTGACGGGCAATTTGTGCTAACACTTGTACCAATTCACCGGAACGCCCTACTTTCCGATTACTATTAAATCCATCTTCCAGTCGTCTTACAGCGACCTTCCGAACTCTTACTTTAGAGATTCACCTTCCAGGTTTCTCATTATATAAGAAAATGTAGCGCATAAAATCCCCCAACATTCGGATCATAAGACCTGACTTCCTCCGGGCAAATGCCCGGGTTGGGTCCCTTCTAGCTTAATACACGAACTTACGACGGCCATGCAATACCGGTCACAGATTCAAGTTGGGGTAAGGTAACACGCGGACCATCGAATTAAACTACACGCTCCTCTAATCGAAATAGTGAACAGCCAAAGTTTTTGAATTTTAATCTTGCGATCGTACTACTCAGGCGGAAGATTTTACCTTTCGGGTCTGCTAAGCATCATCTTCAAAGTTCACAATGTGGACTACCAGGGTCTCTAATCCTGTTTGCTCCCCACACTCTCATGTTTCAGCCTACCTTGTAGTAAATAGTTTTTACCTTAGGGGTTCTATTTTCTATCCTCACATTCTACCGCTCCAGAAAAATTCCATTTACTTACTTAGATCGTTTCTTGGCCTACACATCCTTTACGCCTTTTTACTTATAAAGACCAGCCCTTAAGTTTAACCGCGTCGGCTGGCACTTAATTTGACGGGCTCAATTAAATGTGTCCTCTCTGTGTCATACTTTCGTTTATTGCACAAGATTCTCTACTGCTGCCTCTATGTGAGTCTTCCCCTTGTTTCAGTGAAAGTGTGGCTTCAACCAAGCAGCCCATCTTCGGCAAGGTGGTCTTTTACACCACCTTCTACCTAATAAGACTCCGGCCCAGCACCTTGGATTCCGGGTTTACTCACCTGTCTGCATGAGTTGCCACTAGATCTTTAGATCATCGTAGCTACATACTAGCATGTATTAAAAGGGCCACTCGCCTTCTACATTCCCCAAAATCAAAGGACCCATTTTACTTATTTTTTAATATTAAGTGCTAATTTTAAACTACCTCCTCTAGAATAGCCCCACCGTAGCCCAGTGGGCCAATTGTAACAGTAAATTAGGGGAAATTATCATAAATCCAATTGGATACAAGCTAGCCCCAATCAACAGAGACCGCCTAAAGTTTAGCCTTTTTTTTTCTCTAAGGGTTTTAAGGCCCACTAAGAAAAAGGAATCGGCTTGAAAATAAATAATTTTAACTATTCTAACATAATAAACACCAGCCACCACAGAGCAAACTACGGCTAAAATTGAAACTAAGTAATACTGATAAGTAATACCAGACAATAGAATTCATCATTTACTAAAAAATCCAATTAGAGGAGGTATTCCAGCAATGGAAAGAAAAGTTAAAGTCAATGTTATGGCTAAAGTCGGCTCTCTTCTCGAAAGACCACTGAATTCCACAATTAGATTTTTTAGACCTCCTAAAGCCAATACGATAGTAAAAACACAAATAGACATAATGACATACAAAATCATATATATTAAACTAGCCTGCACACTTTCAAAAGTCCCCATCTCTATTCCCCAGAGAACGAAACCCATATGCGCAATTCCACTGTAAGCCAATAGTCGTTTAATTTTGGTTTGATTCAAAGCACCGAGGGCGCCCACCACCATTGAAAATATTACCCCAATCAACAGCACATTAGCCACCGGCCCAATCGAAACTAAAATAAAAAATATCCCAACTTTAGGCACGGTCGCTAATAAAGCGGTAGTAGTAGTAGGGGCACCATCATATACATCCGGCGCCCACATATGGAAGGGAGCCGCAGATAGCTTAAACAACAAGGCCCCTGTAATTAATAGACCTCCTATAGGAGTTACCACGCCAGAGGTTGGGAAAATTTGAGCACCTTCTTGATTGAGCACGAGATCTATACAGGCAATACTAGTTCCTCCCGTTAATCCGCATAAAAAAGCACACCCAAACAAAAATAGGCCTGAGGAAAGCGCGCCTAACACAAAATATTTTAGCCCAGCTTCAGCACTGTACCCAGAGCCCCTTTTTTGAGCTACTAATATAAAAAGAGAAAGAGTTGGTAATTCAATAGCCAAATAAACTGATAACCAGTTACTCGCAGAAACCAAAAGAATGCTTCCCAGGGCTACCATTAAAATTAGAACCGGAATAGCCCCCTCCCTCATGGTAGGAGGAGCCATCAATAAAATAGATAAGCTACCTACAAGAATCACCATTTTAGTGGTTGCAACTCAATTATTAATAGTTAAGAACCCATTCTGCCAGGGAAGAAAAAAGTCAATACTCGCCCAATAACTTATAAATAACAACACTAGGAGGGAAATTTTTAAAGTAGGATTCTTTACGCTATAAATGATTAATAATAAAATAATTATGCTTAAAAAAAGAGTTTCATTCATCAATCTTAAATTTTATTAACTAAGATCCGATTGGGCCTATTATTTAGTAAGCAGGAGGGGCAGGACTTGAACCTACACTTTTAGCTTTGAAGGCTAACGGTCTACCTTAACCTAACCTCCTACTTATCTAATACCATCCTTCGGCGAATTGCCCGGGAAATAAACTGAGACCGGGGTAACTTAAAAACTTTAGACGTGATATTCAAAGGGGGAGGCTTGAGAAAATTCTTTCATTTTATTTAAATACCATAAAACTGGCAATGGTTATAAAAATTATTAAAGCGTAATTATAAACTAAACCAGATTGCAAATTACTTATCTCTTGGGTGAGCCGGATTATGAATTGGGATAATCCTTTAGGGCCTATCAGTTCCAATATCCCCTTATCCAGGGCTCGGAATGTTATTAAATGACCTAACCTTCACACATTCTGAACCCCAAAATGATTAACAATATAATTAAATTGCCAAGCAGAATATAAAAAGGTATAACCAGCAAGGCCGACCGGCGAAACTGGTGCATTAAAGGCTCGTGAAGAGTAATGATAAAGGAGTATAGCCGCCCCAGCCCCCAAAAGGCTAAAGGTTACAGGCAATAGCTTAATAAAAGTGGGAATAATAGGAGAAAGGGTAATTTGAAACGACCAAATAACCTCTTTGGTTAAATAACCTACAAAAATACTTCCTAAGGCTAATAATATTAGAGGTAAGGTTAGATTTCAAGAACCCTCATGGGCATGTGAAAAAACTTCCTTTTTGGAGTTAGTATTTGCTATAAAAGTAAGATATACTAATCGAAAAGAATAAACGGCTGTTAATAGGGCCGAGAAAACCCCCAACCAATGAGCAAAAGCTAAATAGTATTGATCATAGGCTAACTCTAAAATTAGATCTTTAGAATAAAACCCCGTTAAATAAGGGAAGCCCATTAAAGACAAAGAGCCAATAACTATCATAGTATAAGTAAAGGGGATTGATCTAATAAGACCCCCCATTTTTCTCATATCTTGCTCGTCAGCTAAGGCATGAATCACAGACCCAGCACTCAAGAACAATAGAGCTTTAAAAAAAGCATGGTTCATTAAATGAAACAAACTTATAAAATATTGGGAAAGCCCACAAGCCATTACCATGTATCCTAATTGACTACAGGTTGAATAAGCTATTACTTTTTTAAGGTCGTTCTGTACCAAACCAACCGTGGCGGCCATAAATGCCGTAAGAGATCCAACAATGGTTATGACCATCAAAGCTATGGGGGCTTGCTCTAATAGGGGAGACGATCTAATTAGTAAAAAAACACCTGCCGTCACCATGGTTGCAGCATGGATCAAAGCAGACACCGGAGTTGGTATAAGTAATTGTTACGCCACCACTAATGGTGGGACCGCTACTCTCATAGCGGATAGGACTTTTTCTTCCACTTTATAACTTGCTCACTCTAAGGCCCCCAAAGGGCCTTATCCTTTGGGCGATAAATTTAATTTGTGAGAGGCCCATATCATGAACTAAAGGGGGCTTACTCTCATTCTAAGCCACCTTTTAACCACTCATAGACCAAACCTAAAGTTAGAATGCCTAAAAACACGACCATCGTCCAATAACCAAAGGAAGATATTTGATTGTATACAACACATCAAGGAAAAAGGAAAGAAATTTCTAAATCAAAAATAAGAAAAAGAATGCCAATTAAGAAAAACCGAATAGAAAAAGGCCGTCCTGGGGCCCCAAAGGGGTCAAACCCACATTCATAAGCCGAGACTTTCTCTCGATCCGGCTGTTTCTCCCCTAAAATATAAGAAGCGCCAGAAATAATCGCAGAAAGAATTACACTGAAAATTAATAAAACCAAAATACCATAAAACTCAGTATACATCCATAGTTAGCTGGGGGGTAACCCATTTAACCCAAATAAAAGGCTGGCCACTAAAATTACAAAAGCCAAACTTAGGGGCAAGTAAGACTTTCATAGTAAAGCCATTAATTGATCGTACCGCATTCTAGGGAAAGAGGCCCTTACTCAAATAAAGAGTAAAATTATAAAAGAGGTTTTTAAGCCAAACCAAGCCGGCCCACCTTTTAAATACACAATAGGAGAGAGCCATCCTCCTAAAAATAAAATCGTAGTTAAACAGCTCATCAATATTATATGAGCATATTCCGCCAGAAAAAATAAAGCAAAAGACATAGATGCATACTCTACATTGTAGCCCGACACTAACTCAGACTCCCCCTCTGTTAAATCAAAAGGCGCTCGATTAGTTTCGGCTAGCGCCGAAGCAAAAAACATCATGGCCGCCGGGAACAGGGGAAAAAAAAATCAAATACCACTACTTTGAGCTAGCACTATTTCAGTAATATTCAAAGAACCGACACACAAGATGACCGTTATTATTATTAGTCCAATTGAAACTTCATAACTAATCATCTGAGCGGCCGCCCTAATAGCTCCTAAAAAAGCATACTTAGACTGACTTGCCCAACCGGACATCAAAATAGCATAAACACTAATGGAAGAGACGGCCAATGTAAACAAAATTCCTATTTTCAGATCACTTATAACAACCCCTTTATCATAAGGAATAACTCCCCAAGCAATTAGGGCTAAAGTAAATGAAAAGACTGGCGCCGCCACATATATAAACAAATTAGCGTAGTGAGGAATCACCAATTCTTTAGTAAATAGTTTTATACCATCAGCAAGAGGTTGTAACAGCCCATAAACACCTACTACATTGGGCCCTTTCCTAGCTTGCATATATCCTAAAACCTTCCGTTCGGCCAAAGTTAAATAAGCCACTGCTACAAGTAACGGAATAACTATTATTAAAATTTTTAAAATTAAATGAATTGTTTCAACGATCATCAAGAAAATAAGCTTTCTTATGAAATTCGAAGTGGATTCACATAAAGTCTCGGAGGTACCAACAGCGAAGAAAGGCCTAAGCCCATCCACCTCATAAACCAATTTATTAAGTGGTATCTCTAACTTCTAACTTTGTTACCGGCTGATTAACCCGCTAGGTCTTTTCAGCATATAGTGTATTTATAATCAAGGCTAATTACTTAGACAAGACGGCCCAACGCCAACCTTCCATTGCATCCGGTAACCAAGTGTGTAATCCTAACTGCGCAGACTTACCGACAGCACCTATAAATAAAAATAAACATATTAGGGTGGTGTTATTAGAGGGGGATAGTGCCACTGTATTAAAAATAGAAGCAAAATCTAAGCACCCAAATTGATCCCAAATTGCCAACATAGCTAAGACAAACCCTATATCCCCCACTCGATTAATCAACATGGCCTTTATTCCTGCCTTATTTGCCTCAATTCTGGTTAATCAAAAGTTTATTAATAAATAGGAACACAACCCAACACCTTCTCAGCCAATAAAAAGTTGTGGGAGATTATCGCTAGTTACCAATAAAATCATAAAAAATGTAAATAATGAGAGATAAGACATAAATCGAGGGACATGGGGGTCACCGTTCATATAGGCAGTAGAAAAAATATGAACCAAAGCAGATACGGCGGTAACAACAAGTAACATGGTTGCAGAGAGAGCATCAAATTGTAAGCCAAACCAAACAGTTACTAAATCTGAGTCCAACCACCGCCATAATTTTATATACGCAGTTGAAGAGTTTAATGTAGTTTCATAAAAAATCAAAAGAGACCACCACAAACTTATAATTAAACAACTTGAAGTAAAAATTCCAGCACCCCTTTCACCTAGCTTTCTACCAAACAAACCTGAAATTAAGGCCCCCAAAAGGGGGACAGTTAAAACTAAGATATACAT